TCCTAAAAAAAGCTTCGAAAGAAAAGTTCATAGAGAAATTGGAGATAAATCGGATTCACGGTATTCTTATTCCCGATACGGATTACCACGAATTTGAACAGAAAAAAAATAGATTTGATAGAAAATCATTATCAACAGAAATTATTGATTTCTTAAGTTTAATCAATAAATTTTTTAGAGGATTGGGATCCAATCAAAATTGGAAGGATCTTTCTTTATTTTCAGAAAGAAGAATAGATTCGGAAAAGGGAAGAAAATATTTAAACTATTTATTAACTCAAATTGGAACTGATCCTAATGAAATTAACAGAAAATCAATTAGGATAAAAGAAATCAGTAAAAAAGTTCCTCGATGGTCATACAAATTAATCACCGAGTTAGAACAACAATCAGGAGAATATCCAGAAGAGGCACCAGGAGAGTATCAAATTCGTTCAAGAAAGAGTAAACGGGTAGTCATTTTTACTGCTACCAAAGAGGATACTGATCCTAATACTATGGATACTAATACGGATAATGAACCAGAGGAAGTGGCTTTGATACGGTATTCACAACAATCAGACTTTCGGCGAGGTATAATCAAAGGTTCTATGCGAGCTCAAAGACGTAAAATAGTTATTTGGGAATTGTTTCAAGCAAATGTGCACTCCCCTCTCTTTTTGGACAGAATAGAAAAATCCCCTCTTTTTTCTTTTGATATCTCCGGGTTGATTCAATTCATTTTTGGAAATTGGGTGAGGAAAGGGGAAGCATTCAAAATTGTAGAGTATACAAAAGAGCAAACAAAAAGAGAAGAAATAAAAGAGAAGAACAAAAGAAAAGAGAAAGTTCGAATAGAGATAGCAGAGGCCTGGGATACCATTCCATTTGCGCAAATAATAAGAGGGTACATGTTATTAAGTCAATCCATTTTTAGAAAATCTATTCTATTACCTTTATTGATAATTGCAAAAAATATTGGCCGTATATTCCTATTGCAAGTTCCTGAATGGTCTGAGGATTTACAGGAATGGAATAGAGAGATGCATGTTAAATGTACCTATAATGGTGTTCCATTATCCGAAACGGAATTTCCAAAAAATTGGTTGACAGATGGTATTCAGATAAAAATCTTATTTCCTTTCTGTCTGAAACCTTGGCACAAATCGAAACTACAATCTTCTGAAGAAGATTTAATGAAAAAGAAAAAAGAAAAAGATGATTTTTGTTTTTTAACAGTTTGGGGAATGGAAACTGAACTTCCTTTTGGTTCGCCCCGAAAACGCCCTTCCTTTTTTAAACCCATTTTTAACGAACTTGAAAAAAAAATTGGAAAATTAAAAAAGAAGTATTTTCAAGTTCTAATAGTTATTAAAGAAAAAACAAAATTAATTTTAAAAGAAATAAAAAAAAGGGTTATCAAATGGATTATTTTTCTAAAACAAATGATAAAAGAACTTTCAAAAGTAAATCCAATTTTATTATTTCGACTAAGAAAAGTCGAAAGAGATGAATCGACTGAAATGAAAGAAGAAAAAGATTCAATAATCAACAATCAGATAATTCACGAATCATTTAGTGAAATTGTAGCTCCGAGTTACACAAATTCTTCATTGACCGAAAAAAAAATCAAGGATTTCACTCAGAGAAGAAGTACAATTCGAAATGAAATTGAAAGACTGACAAAAGAGAAAAACAAAGTGACTCAAAAAAGAAAAATAAATGTTAGTTCTAACAAAAGAAGTTATAATACTAAAAGATTCGAAAAATGGCAAATATTCAAAAGAAAAAATGCTCAATTAATTTGTAAATTACCCCTTTTTTTCAAATTTTTAATTGAAAGAATCTACACGGATCTAATTTTATCTATCATTAATATTCCGAGAATGAATACAGAACTTTTTTTTGAATCAACAAAACAAATTTTTGATAAATCTATTTACAATAATGAAAAAAAGCAAGAAGGAATTAATAAACAAAAGACAAATCCAATTACGTTTATTTCGACTATAAAAAAGTCACTTGAGATTATTAGTAATAAGCAAACAAATTCATATATGTTTTATGACTTATCCTACGTGTCACAAGCATATGTATTTTATAAATTATCACAAATTCAAGTTAGTAACTCGTCTAAATTAAAATCAGTTTTTCAATATCAAGGAATCCCCTTTTTTCTTAAGCCTGAAATAAAGGATTATTTTGAAACACAAAGAAGGGTTCATTCGAAATTAGGGGATAAGAAACTTCCAAGTTCTAAAATGAATCACTGGAAAAACTGGTTAAGAGGACAGTATCAATACAATTTATCCGAAATCAGATGGTCTAGATTAATACCCCAAAAATGGCGAAATAGAGTTAATCGGCATCGTATAGCTAAAAAGGCAAATTTAAAAAAATTGCATTCATATGAAAAAGACCAATTAATTGATTCCAACAAAGAAAAACAATTTGAAGTATATTCATTATATAATCAAAAAGAGAATTTTCAAAAAGAGTCTAGATATGATCTTTTATCATATAAATTTCTTTATTATGAAAATAAAAAGGAATGCTTTTTTTATAGATCTCCGTTTCAAAGAAATAAGAACCGAGAGATTTCTTATAACACGCATAAAGCAAGCCTTTTTAATATGCTTAGTAACATCCCTATCAATAATTATCTAGGAAAGGTTGATATTATATATATCGAAAAAAAGGCCGATAGAAAATATTTTGATTGGAAAATTCTCAATTTTTATCTTAGACAAAAAGGACATATTGACACCTGGATCACGATCGATACCAACAGCAATCAAAATCCTCAAATTCGTACTAATTATTCTCAAATAATTCCTAAAAAAGATTTTTTTTATCTTATGATGATTCCAGAAATCAATTCAACAAACTTCCACAACGTATTTTTTGATTGGATGGGAATGAATGCAAAAATGCTAAAGCGTCCCATATCGAATCTGGAACTTTGGTTCTTCCCAGAATTTGTGTTACTTTATAATGCATATAAAACGAACCCTTGGTTTATACCAACCAAATTCCTCCTTTTAAATTGGAATAGAAATGAAAAAAATAGTAGTGAAAATAAAAAGATCAATGAAAACCAAAAAGGAAGGTTTTTGATGCCATCGAATAAAACTAAAAAGCATCAAAACCAAGAACAAAAAGAACCCACAACCCGAAGAGATCTTAGACCTATTCTCTCACAACAAAAAGATAGTCAAGAAAATTATGCAAAATCAGACATGAAAAAGGGGAAAAAGAAAAAACAATACAAAAGCAATACGGAAGCAGAACTAGATTTGTTCCTAAAACGTTATATGCTTTTTCAATTGAAATGGAGCGATATTTTGAATCAAAGAATGATTAATAATATCAAGGTATATTGTCTCCTACTTAGACTGATAGATCCGAGAAAAATTACTATATCCTCGATTCAAAAGAGAGAAATGAGTTTGGATATAATGCTAATTCAGAAGAATTTAACTCTTACAGAATTAATGAAAAAGGGAATATTGATTATAGAACCTATTCGTCTGTCTGGAAAAAACGATGGACAATTAATTATGTATCAAACCATAGGTATTTCGTTGGTTCATAAGAGTAAGCACCAAACTAATCAAAAATACCAAGAACAAAGAAATGTTTCTAAGAATGATTTTGATAAAGCTATTTCACCACATCAAAGAATAGTTGGAAATAGAAATTTGGATTTGCTTGTTCCTGAAACTATTTTATCGTTTAGACGTCGTAGAAAATTGCGAATTCAAATTTGTTTCAATTCAAAGAAGAAAAATGATGTAGATATAAATCCAGTATTTTGGAACGGAAAGAACATAAAAAGCAGCAGCCAAGTTTCGCATGACAGTAACCATCTTGATAGAGAGAAAAATCAATTAATAAAATTAAAGCTCTTTCTTTGGCCTAATTATCGATTAGAAGATTTAGCTTGCATGAATCGTTATTGGTTTGATACCAATAATGGAAGTCGTTTCAGTATGTTAAGGATACAAATGTATCCACGATTGAAAATTCGTGGATAATATACTTTTTCTATATATTATATCCTATTCTATATATCATATCCTATAACCTATATATAATATAGGTTATATGAAAGTAAAGAAATAGACAGATCACATGCCACAAATTTCATTTTAATATCCAATATGAAATGAATAATGTCTCAATTAGGTCTTGAAATGAATCAACAGAACCTTCTTCATTTTAGATCTAAATTATTCGCTGCGAAAATGTACCAATGCCTTTCTATCCCTATCGAACTCCAATTTGAAATTGGATTGATTTGAATTCCAAAAATTAGGAGTTTATAAAAAAATTCGGATTAGATTATTCTATATACCATATTCGAATTAATGGCATTATTATTACTGATCAGTAAAATCCATATCTGAAAAAAGGAAGAGGGGCATTTTTTTTTATGGTAAAAAATTCATTCATTTCGGTTATCTCTCAAAAAGAAAACGAAGAAAACAGAGGGTCTGTTGAATTTCAAGTATTCAGTTTGACTACTAAGATAAAGAGACTTACTTCACATTTGGAATTGCACAAAAAAGACTTTTCGTCTCAGAGAGGTTTACGGAAAATTTTGGGAAAACGTCAACGACTGCTGGCCTATTTGTCAAAAAAAAATAGAGGACGTTATAAAGAATTAATTGGAGAGTTGGATATTCGAGAGATAAAAACTCGTTAATTTTAAGCGTGATACCATTATTTGTATTTGAGCTTAGTCGTTTTAATTTTGATGAACTTCTTTTTACTTTCAGCAATGCATGGAAGAATGACTCGGGAAAAAACTTATGATTGCACCAACTACAAGAAAAGACCTCATGATAGTCAATATGGGCCCTCACCACCCATCAATGCATGGTGTTCTTCGGCTGATCGTTACTCTCGATGGTGAAGATGTTATTGACTGTGAACCGATATTGGGTTATTTACATAGAGGGATGGAGAAAATTGCGGAAAATCGAACAATTATACAATATTTGCCTTATGTAACACGTTGGGATTATTTAGCTACTATGTTCACAGAAGCAATAACCGTAAATGGACCCGAACAGCTAGGTAATATTCAAGTACCTAAAAGGGCTAGCTATATAAGAACTATTATGTTGGAATTGAGTCGTATCGCTTCCCATTTGTTATGGCTCGGTCCTTTTATGGCAGATATTGGGGCACAGACTCCTTTCTTCTATATTTTTCGAGAACGAGAATTGATATATGACCTATTCGAAGCTGCTACCGGTATGCGCATGATGCATAATTATTTTCGTATCGGAGGAGTCGCTGCTGATCTGCCTCATGGCTGGATAGATAAATGTTTAGATTTTTGCGATTATTTTTTAACCGGGGTTGCTGAATATCAAAAGCTTATTACACGGAATCCTATTTTTTTAGAACGAGTTGAGGGCGTAGGCATTATTGGGGCAGAAGAAGCAATAAATTGGGGTTTATCGGGCCCAATGCTACGAGCTTCTGGAATACAATGGGATCTTCGTAAAGTTGATCGTTATGAGTGTTATGACGAATTTGATTGGGAGATTCAATGGCAAAAAGAGGGGGATTCATTAGCTCGGTATTTAGTACGAATCAGTGAAATGACAGAATCCATAAAAATTATCCAACAGGCTCTGGAAGGAATTCCAGGGGGACCGTATGAGAATTTAGAAATCCGACGTTTTGATACAATAAAAGACCCTGAATGGAATGATTTTGAATATCGATTTATTAGTAAAAAACCTTCTCCAGGTTTTGAATTGTCCAAGCAAGAACTTTATGTAAGAGTCGAAGCACCAAAAGGAGAACTCGGAATTTTTCTGCTAGGAGATCAGAGTGTTTTTCCTTGGAGATGGAAAATTCGACCACCGGGTTTTATCAACTTGCAAATTCTTCCTCAGTTGGTTAAAAGAATGAAATTGGCTGATATTATGACGATACTAGGTAGCATAGATATCATTATGGGAGAAGTTGATCGTTGAAATGATAATTGATACAACAGAAATACAAGCTATCAATTCTTTTTCCAAATTGGAATTCTTAAAAGAAATCTATGGGATCATATGGATGCTTGTCCCTATTTTGACTCTTGTATTAGGAATCATATTAGGTGTACTAGTAATTGTTTGGTTAGAAAGAGAAATATCTGCAGGGATACAACAACGTATTGGACCCGAATACGCCGGGCCTTTGGGAATTCTTCAAGCTCTAGCAGATGGTACAAAACTACTTTTCAAAGAAAATATTCTTCCATCTAGAGGAGATACTCGTTTATTCAGTATCGGGCCATCCATAGCAGTCATATCCATTCTACTAAGTTATTCAGTAATTCCTTTTAGTTATCGCCTTATTCTATCTGATCTTAATATTGGTGTTTTTTTGTGGATCGCCGTTTCAAGTCTTGCTCCTATTGGGCTTCTTATGTCGGGATATGGATCAAATAATAAATATTCCTTTTTAGGTGGATTAAGGGCTGCAGCTCAATCAATTAGTTATGAAATACCATTAACTCTATGTGTATTATCAATATCTCTACGTGCGATTCGTTAAGAAAAAAAAATTCACCTATTTTATTTATTTTCTTTCTAGCAAGATTCTAGCAAGAAAGTTAAATGAATATCCATTTTTTTTTATTCATCATTGGGGGTTGATGAACTAAAACAGATAGTTATATGAGTGAAATAAAACAACTTACCAATTTGCTGTTAAAAGAATTCAATCTCATTTCCTATGTACAAGAATTAAGTGAAAGTCAACATAACCAACCGCAACTGTTTACCCCAAGATTGGTTGATTAATCATCATGGCTTGAAGCGGGTTCAAAAGATCAACTGTATGGGGTTTTGACTAATAGATGTATTACCCTAATGGGAGATTCACAACAATGAGTGGATGGTTAGGAAGACCAAGATACACAAAGGATTAGTAATGGAGATTCGAGAAATTATCCAACAGGATATTTTTTTATGGATTAAAGTAATTCGATTGGGGCTTTAAGTTAGTAGAAATGATTAAGAAGTATTCCCCGCGATTTTGATCCAGAGTATGTTCCTATCCACTTTTTAAGTAAATAACTATCAAGAACGAAGAAATTTTTTACTTTGAATAATAACCCTTTTTCGGAGAAAGGAGAATAGGAACGAAATAAAATAGAAAGACTAGAATTGCAAAAAAATCGTTTTTTATTCAGAACTATATTTATTTTATTTCTATCAATAAAATAAATTCTTGTTATGTAATGCAATGTCTAATTCTTTTTCGTAATCGAAAATGATAAGTTGAAATATTTATGTGATATTCCTCTAACAAGTCTTTTTTTATTCAAGGATAAAGTTATTAATGAACAAAGAAAATCAAAATTCTTAAAAGATGAGATCAATTCAGAAGCAATTTTTTATTATAAATCTAGCAGACAGAATTCCATTGGTCTAATTCTAGTCCTTAGGATAAGAGTTTCACTCTTTATCGATCCTACAAACAAAACACCTCCAGATAAATAATGTTTTG